GGGATATAATGAAATTCTTGATTGGATCTTCTCAGAGGAACGATCTATTTTATTTGATTTATGGATCCAATAACCAATTTTAAGAAATAAAAAAAAAAGAGGGTGGTTTTGTTTTATTCAAATTCGAAACGCCTCGTGATCTTCAACCAATTATGTGCTTCAATATAATTACCTGGAGTAAGCGCTATAGCTTGTTTCCAATACTCAGCAGCTTGATCGGACCAAGCCTCCGCAATTTCAGAATCACCCTGTAGAATGGCCTGTTCTCCCCGGTCGGAATAGGCGGGTCAATTCCTTCCCTTAGAACCGTACTTGAGAGTTTCCTACCTCATACGGCTCATCAATCGATTCTTTTTGTGTCCCATCTTATTAATTTACCCTATGGTAACTGAATTAGATTTCTAATAAATCTATCCTATTTTTCTTGGGTTAACCAGAACCAGAAGAAGTTAATTACATAAGTTTCAAACTCTAATTTTAATTTAATCAATAATCAGTTTTATCTTTTCTCCCACACCTTCAGAAGAATGAAGAATAGATATCCCCTATATTGTTTGTTAAAATTTTCTGAAAGGTAACTATCTCGATTTCATTTCATATATGAAATTCATATAGAATCGTTGAAAAAGACTTTCCTCCATAAGAAAAAAGAACTTACTATCTTTGGGATTTGATACTACACCGCTGCTCAATATCTTAGTGGATTGACTCTATTACATAAGTTGATTCCGAACTTTTATCTCATATCATGACATAAGTAAGCAGTTCTTAACTGTATCGACCCAATAGCTTGCTAATTGATCTTTACGGCGCTTTCTATATCAATTAGATCCTTTATCCATAGAGTATATAGGCGTACTTATTTCTTCTTTGGTTCTCGTGAAGTCTCTTTCCTTGCTACAGCTGATAAAAATCGTTACTTTGGACGATGCATATGTAGAAAGCCTATTTTTTTTTTTCTAGTATTTACTAGCCGATTTTATCTGTTTTTCCCTCGTTCTATAGTGGAGATAGTCGCACGTAATGACAGATCACGGCCATATTATTAAAAGCTTGTGGTAAGAATGGGTTTCGTTCTAGTGCCCGAAAATAATATTCCAAAGCCTTCGTATGCTCTCCATTGCTTGTGTGTATAAGGCCTATGTTATAGAGTATATAACTTCGATCATAAGGATCAATTTCTAGTCGCGTAGCTTCATAATAATTCTGTAAAGCTTCCGCATAATTTCCTTCGGATTGAGCTGACATCCGTTACGGTCGTTCACTCTATTCAAAGAATCTCCGTTCCAGAACCGTATGTGAGATTTTCATCTCATACGGCTCCTCCCTACTGTGCATAAAGTACTGTGGGAAATAATCTATGTAATCAAAATTTCACTATTCTCATTATGAACTGACAGGGACTAGTATTTTTACAAGAAATTTCTAGCCAGCCTTCCCGAAAGGGTTTGTTTTTTCTTAACACCAATCATATTAGTGCTAGATGGAAATGGTAACTCCAACGATTTCTTTGTCCTCAACGCTTCCTATTTCTAGGAATTAGTCACTTCAACGATCTTTGATGGTTATACGGGTATCCAAAGTACGAACGAGATGGATGTTTGTTGTCCCAACCATTCTTGTTAGTCCCGATATCGATAAGGAAAGGGAAGGGGGAATTTATAACAAAGTTTTCGTGTTGTTGATTCCTAGGAGTAGCGCTTCTTCCCCTATGCTGCCTATTTGTACTAGTGGAGTAGGATTAACCCGCAAACTAGAACCTATAGTATAGGCGTAACCTTTCGCTCAATACTAAAATCGATAATTAAAGCATCTGAGGCTGCATCAATCGAGGATACACGACAGAAGGAATTGTTCTATCTCTAAACTTAACCTTCACTAAGCGTGGGTTTCTTTCAAAAATTTGTTTCTTTCTATCCCGAATCGCGTCTATTTCTATCAGACTAAGGGCTAAAAAAAAAAACAAGAATCAAATCGCACCATCTCTGTAATAGGTAAATGCCCTTTTTTCTCCTGAAGTTGTCGGAATTATTCGTAATAAGATATTAGCTACAATTGAAGAGGTCTTATCAATAAAATTTCCATTTATCCGAGATCTAGGCATAATTAGCAATCCATTCTATAATTCTTCTCATTTTCCCTTTTGGAAAATAAGAAAATCCCACAAAAAAGGAATCATACAGTAGTACGAAATATCATAAAAATATAAAAATAGACTGATTCTAAAAAAAAAAAATGTAGACCTTCCACTCAAATTGTGCCCTTTTGGACAAGGAGAGATATTCAATATTTGAATTGAATAAGATTAGATTTCATTCCAATTTTAATTTAGTAGTATACTGATGAACGAAACTATTACTATTTGAATACCCAAGAACTTTGTTTTTTTTACTATGGATTCTGGTAATTCGAGAAGTTTTTATTTGGTTATGATCAAAAAAAGGAGGAAAAAGAATGGAATAATAATCATTCCATAATAAAATATAATAAAATAAAGTAG